TTAAACGTGTAGCCGACCCAGCATTGCTAGGGGACTGAAGCCTGCTATTACAAAGATTGATTATTATCCATCTATTTGTGTGAAACAACTTGGTGTCTAAGGTATTACATTCCAGTAAGTTGAGTTTTACCTGGACTCCTACCTAGAAAATCTTAGAATGTCTCTTCCTCTTGGAGCGGGTTCAGACTACTATTATGGAGATTCGGTGAAGATTTTGTGAATATTCGGTAATTGGATCAATAAACCCACGGACATTCTTAGTGAGATAACTGAAATGCAAGATTTTCTTTTTCCATTAGTAAACTTTGACTTTATTTTATTCCTAGAATAATGAAGAGGAAACGGATACTCAATGCATAATGAGTAAATATGATTCACTAAAAGTGGTTCAAAATCACTTCAATAGTTTCTATTCAATCATATGGAAAGCTGTATTCGATGAAAGTCGTACGTGCAGTTCGGAGGGAGATCTTCGACTAACCGGCGGATCCACCCTACAATATGGAGTGAAGAAGCCAAAATAATATTCTAAGATACCATTGGGATAAAAGAATTGATTGAAATCTGACATATCTGCAAACTCATGTTACATCGGAGCAGTGTAGCGAACAGAAAGAGAAATATAGAATCGGATCCGATTTATCGTAATCGATTAGTAAACATGCTGGTTGATCGTATTCTTAAGAATGGAAAAAAATCATTAGCTTATCAGATTCCTTATCGGGCTATGAAGCGGATTAGATAAAAGACAAATAGGAATCCACTGTCTGTTCTACGACAAGCAGTACGTGGGGTAACTCCCGATGTAGTAACAGAATCCAAACGTGTAGGTGGATCGACTTATCGAGTTCCCGTTGAAGTGGTACCTGCAGAAGGAAAAGCTTTGGCTATCCGATGGTTATTGATCGCGTGTCGAAAACGTTCAGGTCGAAGTATGGCTTTAAGATCGAGTGATGAATCAATGGATGCTGCCAGAAATTCTGGTAGTGCCGTACGGAAGAAAGAGGAGACCCATAAAGTGGCGGAAGCTAACAAAGCTTTTGCCCATTTCCGCTAGTTTCAGATTGGTTCCAATCCACAATGAAAAGATTGTGGATTGGAACCAGGGCGCGGGTTATCGGGAATCAGAATACGTCATAAACAAATGGATAAGTAAAAATTGGACGATGAATAAGAGATATCTAAGCCATAAGTGAGGATTGATAATTATTTACTAGATTATTAATTATTAGACTCTTTATCTTATAAAAGGGAAAGACGCTAATGTGGACTTGGAAAGTCCATCGGGGAAAGGCTTGATGCAATATCGATTAGTTATTCGGAGAACTGAAATCGATTGGGACGCACATAGAGGAAGCTGTATGATCTGAAAGATCACTACAATTTAAGAAGCTTCTCCCAGTTCCAAACCTGGAATGAGACTCCGACACTTCACTCGAATCCGCCGAGTTTTCAGTTCAAGCCACAGAGATTCGATCAAAATTGACTTTCCCTTTCTTACTCACCATTTTTTACCTTACTTGCTACAACCCTCCAACTACTTTAAGAGAGATTTCATCTAATAAAAACTATTGTATCAGAGACAGAATGTTGTACTCCCATTCGTCGAAATGGAACGTCGCTTCATATTCATAGGGTGATCGATAATCAATATCGTTCCAATTCTCAATGGATGATCAATGAAGAGTTAGTCTCCCTCCTTCCCACGAGACATAGAGGAAAAACCCATTTTTTTTTCTAAAAAAGGGAAGCCGCATTGTGAAATAAGGGCTAGAATATATTCAAGATACCGAGAAATAGCCTCTGTATCTAATAGTTTTGGATACTCAATCAATCTTAGTTGACACGGATAGGATTTCGTGATATACTGGGAATCAACAAGCTTACTAGCCTGGGGAATCACTAATTACTTTGAAAACCAAATATTACCATGACCGCAACTTTAGAAAGACGCGAAAGCGCAAGCCTATGGGGTCGCTTCTGCGACTGGATCACCAGCACTGAAAACCGTCTATACATCGGATGGTTCGGTGTCTTAATGATTCCTACCCTACTAACCGCAACCTCTGTATTCATCATTGCTTTCGTCGCAGCTCCTCCTGTAGATATTGATGGTATTCGTGAGCCCGTTTCTGGTTCTTTGTTATACGGGAACAACATTATCTCTGGTGCTATCATTCCTACTTCTGCAGCTATCGGGTTACACTTCTACCCAATTTGGGAAGCAGCTTCCGTTGATGAATGGCTGTACAATGGTGGTCCTTACGAACTGATCGTTCTTCACTTCCTACTTGGTGTAGCTTGCTACATGGGTCGCGAGTGGGAACTAAGCTTCCGTTTGGGTATGCGTCCTTGGATTGCTGTTGCGTACTCAGCTCCCGTCGCAGCTGCTGCCGCCGTCTTCTTGATCTACCCAATTGGTCAAGGAAGTTTTTCTGACGGTATGCCTCTAGGCATTTCTGGTACTTTCAATTTTATGATTGTTTTCCAGGCTGAGCATAACATCCTTATGCATCCTTTTCACATGTTGGGTGTAGCTGGCGTATTCGGCGGCTCTCTATTCAGTGCTATGCATGGTTCTTTGGTAACTTCTAGTTTGATCAGAGAAACTACTGAGAATGAGTCTGCTAATGCAGGTTATAAGTTCGGCCAAGAGGAAGAAACCTACAACATCGTAGCTGCTCACGGTTATTTTGGCCGTTTGATCTTCCAATATGCTAGCTTCAACAATTCTCGTTCTCTACACTTCTTCTTAGCTGCTTGGCCCGTAGTAGGCATCTGGTTCACCGCTTTAGGTATCAGCACCATGGCATTCAACTTGAATGGTTTTAACTTCAACCAATCCGTGGTTGACAGCCAAGGTCGTGTTATTAACACTTGGGCTGATATCATAAACCGCGCTAACCTGGGTATGGAAGTTATGCATGAACGTAACGCTCATAACTTCCCTCTAGACTTAGCTTCTGTTGAAGCTCCTTCTACAAACGGATAATATCTGTCTGGTTATGCAGTATAACTGGATACCAAACCTTTTAGTTTTAAAAGGTTTGGTGTCCAATGAGGGTTCGTTCGATAGAACGAATAGAAAGAATGATAATGGTTTGTCAGAATCTTACAATCATAAGTTCCCAATCTTGAATTCTGAAGAATCCTTAGAATACTCTTATGCGGCTGTAAATATTAAAAATATTTCTATTCCAATCCACAGAATGCTTGTAATCTACCAAGGAATAGAGTGGGAGTACGTTCTTCATCTCACAGATTTCCTATTGTCTCGTTATATACACAACTAATATGTATGTGTATCAATCGAAGGACCCTAATAGCTTAATAGATAGATCCTGTTCCCTTTCACGTTCAGGGAGCCAAGTAGTAGAGGGGGCGGACGTAGCCAAGTGGATCAAGGCAATGGATTGTGGATCCATCACGCGCGGGTTCAATCCCCGTCGTTCGCCCATCCAATTAGATAACTCGTTCTTATTGCTTGGAATAGAAAAACTTTTTGAAAGAGAAAAAAGTGGATAGGGTATGTACAGGTATCCTCAACAATAACGATTTGAAATTCCCGATCCAATTCCAGTTTTGGACACGAATATGTATAGAAATCACTATACTTATTTGAAGTACTTACTCCATCGTATCTTGAATCTTTCAAGATTATCCATATAATAAATGTGAGAAATAGATAGTATCTATCACATATGAATAAGATGAAAAAAGAAAATAAGGTAGAAAGGGTGGGAAAACAAAGAGTAGGAAGTCCATATTCTCTATCTAAAGTTCCGGGGTTAGTAGAAATCAGTAGATTAGACTACTTCTTCGAATCATTGAAGAACCAACATCTCAAAGAATTTTTAATTGGTCCATTGTCTAGTTATGAACCTTTTATCAGATTATTTGACTTATGGATTCTAAGTTCACTATTTCTACGCAATCTGCGTCATTCAGTAAAGAGGGGTAGTAGCATCACCTTAGAAATCCTAATGTTACTAACAATACCAATTTCTATGCATTGCTTGAGTGATAGAAGTTCGATCGAAAGAAGTTCTATATTGGCGAAAATGATTAATGGGGGTGGTGGAGTAAGAAAAGAACAAGCAGAAAATTCTGGTGACTTATCCTACTACTTTCTTCAATCCAAAAGATCTTTATCTGTTGAAAAGGATGGGAAGAGAAGAACACCTGATTCTTACTATTTAGGTTCGAACGAAGATATTTCCACAGGTTCGACGAGAGAAGAAGAGCAAGTTCGTTATGGTGCAATGAATCCTCTGGTTTCGGGTAGATGGAAGGTCTGCATAGTGAGGGATTCACTCCCTGGCGAGGGTATATCCAGAGATGAGGCTGAGAGGATTCAGATATTATGGAGGGATAGGTTTTTAGAAGATTCAAATAGGTTTTTCAAATTCTATAAACATGCGGGACTTTATCAAAATAAAATTAAAAGTGACTGTTACCAAAATGATTCTGATTCGTTATTCTTCTGAAAAATCCATAACAAGCAAGATCTGGATCGACTACAAACAACAAGATTGAGGGAGGCCTTTTCCAATTTGTCTTCATTTCCATCTTGTAAAAATACAATGTCGTCTAGTGATGGTATATCCGGGTTAGATTGTCACGAAAATGGGGGAGACTCTACTATTCTACACACTTATTCACAAATAAGAAATGAATTAATAAATCGACTCACTGGATTTATTTTGATAATTGAGGAATCGAATCCGATTTCTAATGGGGCAATAATTATTGATGTTAATAGTAATGAGAAATCTGGGAAAGGATTTCCATTGAAAATGAAAAAGAATCTATCATTTACTAGGATATTTGGCAAGAAACTAGGGTTGCCGAGTAGCAAATACTTTGACCTCAATAAAATTCTTCCAAGATATTTTAAAATACCTTTAGGTATACCTAGAGAAGTAACTAATAGAATTGAAAATACTACTTTTTTCAATGAATTGAAAGGAAAAGATAACATACATTCAATATATTCTCTAGTTAGGTTGTATGGACGAAATAGATTGATACCTCTCTACTCAACATACACACTTCTTTTATATGACTATTTCTGTGCATTAGCTAGTGAATATTTCTTCCGAATCAAATATCGGTTGGATGGCTGGGCGGGGAGCGGGGAATCCACCGGTGTAACAAGAATTGCAACTGAATAAAGATTATTGGGATGGAAAGATAACATAGAGCGTTTGTTGAACGAGTATATTACCTTCCGAATCGATGAGTATAGGAATGTTAAGTCAAATGCGCATAGATGGCTTGATACAACCAGAGATTCGTCTTTTTCCCCTTTCGGGAGAGTCTTTTTAGAAATAAAGTATGACTTGGATAAATCGATTTGCGGTGTATCAATAATGAAAAACAAATTACTAAATAGTATTTGTACTAGTATTAATAACACCACTCAGAATAACGAGAAGTATCCTCATCGATTTATCAATGTTTTATTTCTTTACAAAATGATTGTTACCGAGGTTACTCGCCAAGAAGTTCTGATAGATACGATTGATTATTGCATCGATAAATTGAACGATATAGATCTTTCGATGCTTGATCCCTTGTCGAGTTTACTCGATATTGACATTGACGAACAGATATCTTTCCTCAAAAGAATTCTCGAGAGAAAAAAGAGTTTATTCATTGAGTCCAGATTGTTAATGGATAAAAAATCAATAGGCTCTTCAATCTCACTAGAACCCGCAGTGAATCCGCCTCTTGTTGGATTACCCCGCATCGAATCTATCCGAACAGGATTTTCAAGTGATGCTCTTTCCACTACGGGGAGGCAGAATTGGAATCTGTTTCTAGATAATTCAAGTCGTGGGAGAGGTTCAAATAAAGATATTGGTGAGAGTATTTCAAGATACATTTCCGCTGAAGTGAATACACTAAACTTTCTAGACCACTCTAATCTACCTGTATGGAACTATGCTAGAAGCAATTTCATTCTGAGAACCAAAAGGGATTTCCTTATTGGGAGATGTAGCAGTAGTTATTCCAACGTCTTAGAGAATTTCTATGTGGGCTCCGATAATGAAGTCATCTCATCTAATATCATCTCATCTATTCAGTCCCAACTGTCGGATTCATTATCACCCAATTTATCGAAACGAACAGAAGGGGAAACTGTTGATCATGTACTCACAACAGTTCAACCTATTCTGTCTAATCTGCATGAATCTGCAACATTATTATTAACTCATTCAGATAGACTTTTTAATTCTATTTCAGATCTGAAAAGATTACTGTCGAAGTTGAACTCATCGCCTCGTGAAACGAGAGATTCGTTTCTATCTTCGTGCAGTAGCGATGGGTTTTATTTGGAAATGGAAAAAACGTTGATAAACTCTAATCCATCGGCGGATCGGCGACCCCGACCTCGTCCTAAGAATATAGAATTGGATCAAGTCAATTCAGAGAAGTCTATTGAAGATAGATCAGACTCGGGGAATGTTTCCACCAAGAATCGATTCTATCAAAATGATCCCTCTATTGGTTATTTCTGGGAACCAGAAGAATTAGAAACGCTTTACTGGTCGCTAAGATTCTCATTACGCAACGATGTAACATCAAGATCTCTAATAGGATTGATTGGGAAGAAGGTTCCGCACGAAGATACGAAGTTTGCAGATCCATATATCCGTAAAGAGCCTATCCGTCCATCCCATTTCATCAATTTCAATGAATTATCCAAAGATTTGAACAAATATAAGATCTCTTGGATTTTTTGGAAAGACAATATCTGTGAAAAATGGAGCCTATTCAGAGAGTATATACCTTGGTTTTTTACCCCTAACCGGTGGAGATACTTTTACGATCCGATTAGAGAAACATATCCAGAAATAGTACTTAAAATAAGTGATGACTCGAATCATAATCTACCTAGAATTTATAAAAGAATTGCTGAGGATATAGATGGTGCCAAAGCTTATTTATTCCAAAGCCTAGAATTGAGATTCAAAACTGATTCCATCAATACCATATTATCCAGGATAGATCTTCTTCTTTTCAAAGAAATTACTAATGAAACGAAGATGTCACATTCAGGATGGTCAGTATCTCAATTTTCCAATAAGTCTATCTTATCTTACCTTATTCTCTCAATATTATTCGTTCTTGCATTCTCCAAGCACCATTTGTCTGCCGTTTCGGGTTCTAACTCCCTTCATTCATGGAAACGTTTCGATACTATTGGATATTTAATAGACCCAATGCGTGGATCCTATTTGAAAAAGGTAATGTATTCCCCTTCGACAAGGTAAATGTAAACGAAAGATCTACTAATCTATTCTTTGAAGAGATTCTTGAATTATATCAATAATATAATCTTTTTCTCCTTCGTGAAAAATGAACTAGATTCATGGATACTTTGTAGGGAAAGCTCCGATACCCTTAATAGTAAGAAAGAACTATTGACTCAATATTTAGTAACGAATAAGATTATTTCCAAGTATGAGTCGAAATTGAATTCCAATTCGGATTTATCGAGCAATGAGATTGATCATGAACCTTTCCCACAAGAAAGGTCTAATGTTTTGGCATACCTACTTCAATTCCGTCAAAATGATCTATTAAGTTACAAGATCCGTAAGTTGGATCCTGCGGAGAAGTGGGCTCTTTCCGCCCCCGAGAGAAATATTCTATTTTCAGCAACGACGAGACGAAGAGGCATTCTAAATATGCCATGTCATGACATACCTATCTCACTCTAATCAGGATTATTACCATCTAAAGGAATTCCGGTAGTAGGACCCACAGAAACTGGACGATCTTCCGTTATTAGGGATGTAGCATCCAATTCCTACTTCCCGTTGATGAGGCTACCACTAAGAAAGTTGCTATACAATCGATCATATTTCAATAATATACATGGAAATTTCATCTCGAAAGAGAGTGTACACCGATTAAATCTCATTTTTGCAATAGCGAGAGAGGTGTCTCCCTGTACAATATGGATTCAAGATATTCATGAATTGAATGTTCATCGCTCGTATCATAGACTAGAAGCTGATCCCAGATTCTTACTTTGCCCAATATTGAGGAGTATTGGTTATGGGCGCAGTAATTCTCGCATTCGTAAAAATATTGTTATTGCTTCGACTCATGTACCTGCAAGGGTAGATCCAGCTCCAATAGCTCCGAACCGGTTAAACTAATTGATAAATTTTCGAAAGTCCAACAGGTGTCAACGTCAGAAAGAATTGTCAATTCTCTTACGTATCAAAGGCTTCAAAATAGAGGCTAATCCGCCTCTTCTTGAAGGTACTGGGTCTGGAACTACGGGTTATAGCAAACGAGATTTATTCCTTTCTGCTAATGAAGCATTATTAATCGGTACTTCCAAAAGGAAAAAGATTGTATGTAGTGATGCAATTGGATTAGCGTCACATAGACAACATTCAATTGTTACTTATATGGGCAATGGAATAGAATCCAGTTCTGAATACGAAATCTCTTCTCAGAGGATAGGAGAAGCTATTCTAAAAAATAGTTTGATAGATACTTATCCCACAAATATTCTATTTATTGGTAGTAATGCGTCAAAGAGGCGATTTTATCATTTGTCTAACTGGTATGTGGAACCTTCAATAACCGAGTCAACAATTAAGGAATTCACTCTATTTTTGCATATCCTAGGGCTACTGGCTGGATTAGCGGCTCGCGATTCGTTCAAAATGGATATGAAGAAGAAAGAAAATTTCATTGTTATTGATAAACTTGTAGAGAATGACTTTAACCTAGCGTGTGGTGTTCTAGAAAACCTTTCAAAGGATTTCTCATGTTCAGAAATCTGTAGAAGCAGAAGTCAATCCAATAATAGTCTTTCTTTTCCTTCTCCTACTGAACCCAGGTACTGTTCAGATATACCCTATACAAGTCGTTCTTCTAAATCTACGAGAAAAGGGGTGTTTAATTCTCTAACCGACTTCGAAATGAAACAGTCACCCGAAATAGACTTAATTCCGACGGAAGTATCGCGTGAGATTGCTTGGTCCCCTAAGGCTTGGCGTCTCAGTTTCATGCGAAGTGGTACTTATGAATCGATAAGAGTCTTATCCGAATTCAATAATTTGTATAATCTAATCCTCCTTTACCAGAATCAGAATCAAATACCCCAACGGGATTTCGAATTGAATAAGATTAAGTATAGTGAAAATAGATCGTATGAGAAAAAAGGATATCTTTTCAGTTATAAGAGAGCTTTAGGTAGGTTGAGACAAAGATATATTAAAAGATTGGAAAACCGATTGGATAATATCTCGTTACGTGAGCAATTTCTCGAATTGGGAATCTCCGACTCATCTAATCAATATGAAATACAATGTAATCGATCCGATGAACCGACTCGATTCTTAGGGGGGCGCTTCATCTGGGACCCTATGCTTCTATTCCAGCCGGATCCTAACATTCCCTCCTCACGTCGTAGTTTATTAGCAAATCAAGAACTGGTGCGGAGGCTTTACGTAACTTACGGTATGAGAAGGGAGCGCGAAAAACATTTCTCAAACGAAAAGATTAAAAATTTCTTTCTCTATCGTGGATATGATCCGAAATCGATAGCTGAATCATCTATTAAGCGGTGGAATAATTTTCCTTTGGATGAGGAGCGACATTCCGAATACGTCAAAGAAACTTAGTTTATGCATATACATCTGCAATATCCACAGATATTTGTTCCCATTCACTTGTATCAAAGCATTGTAGTAGAAGATTTGCAAGAGCGATTTATTCGTTTTAGGCTTCTGGTTCATAGAAATAGATGGATGAGACGGAACCGTTCCCCATTTAAGGATTTTCTTATCTATAATATGTTGCTTGAAACTTATTAATATCTATTCAATCCGTTCCAGTTTGGTGGGACGTCACTGGATCAAATAACGAAACCATTTCTTAATGAAAGTTCAATATCATATAAGAAAATCTTAGATACTATTCATTCAGTCTAGATCTCTAGCAATATAGAGGTATTTAGAGGTCGAATCAGTAGAAGGAAGATCTATCTTTTCCTTTTACTGATACAATAAGATTCTGCTTGTAGCATCTCAAATGATTAAGAATTTATAGATCATTTACTAGATGAGTCTTTCTACTTGAGAAATAAAGAATTAAAAAGGAAGAATAATAATGTCTTCTATAGGGAGTATAGGAAGCGGTTTATAGGGAAGCAACTTTTCAATATCCTGTTCGGAGTAGATCCTTGATAAAATTGTGGATTCACTCTCGAGGTGACTGATTGATTTGCTTATCCCAATCATTCAGTACACCGGAGTGGAGTAGGGATTCTCGAAAAAGCGACGCTTAAATAGGGTCCTTAGAAGCATTGGATTATCCAAAAGAGGGGTTTTGGTTCTTTCATCAATTCTTGGAGCTTGAAATAAACATGATATTGAATCCTTCACTGGTTGATGGGCTATAGTGATTTGATTTGGCATATGGGTGAAAGACAACTATCCTATCACTGGGAGTTTGTTATGTAGATAATGCCAATTTTTAAAGATATTATGAGAATGTACCTTCCCCTTTTTTAGCGTGAATCAAGTTCTTTTATTCGAAAGAAGCGTCATCATCTCCATCATCTAAACCATCTTTCATTCCACCGGAAATAGATGAATCTCCCCGGGTAGGATTTGAACCTACGACCAATCGGTTAACAGCCGACCGCTCTACCGCTGAGCTACCGAGGAAAATGGTAGGGGATTTAGTATCATACACATTTAAAGTAAAGACCCTTGTTCTTTGAGCCGCCTCTGAATCTGCAAGGCGTTAAGCTTCCTCCGACATTTCAGAAACTTTGCGTACACCCTAACTCTTATTATAGGAAGAAGCGGCAGCGATAGCAATCCTATTTGAATAGAGCCCCCGAATCATGGGGGGGGGCTGGTGCGGTTGATCTTGGCCATGATTGATTGCCCCCCCCCATGATCTGTATCGATCAATCACCAATCAATAGTTTCTATTCTCCCCCTTCCGAGAAGCATAGTAGAATAGCCACAGGATTCTTCTACCTCATAGAAGTATAAGGAATATCTTTCAATAGTAATAGGGAGAATAAAGAAAGGGAAAGGAGAGAAATAGAGATGGGGAAGATGAGGAGTAGTCGGAAGAAATGAACACGAATTGGAGCTTTTTTACTCTTTTTTACTTCTTAAGTAATTGGCGAAGTGAGAACTGCTAGTAATATCAGTGGTATAATTCCAGTGATTAATCCAAATGAATAATAGGATATTCTACCGCTTCCCCCGTATCTGGCAGCCCCTCCACCAAAAAGGCTAGAAGCACCAGTCCCATTGATAATTCCATCGATTACCCATTGGTCAAAAAATACGACTAGTTTACTCAGAAAGACTGTAGTTTTTATGAGGTAGACGTTGTAGCAATAATCGATGTACCCACGATTTAGTGACCAACCTTGAATGAAATCTCCAAACGAACTCAACAGATTTTCATCTAGAACTTTAATACCCCGGATATATTTATATATTCTTCTTTGATAAAAATCAACTGGTCCATACATTGCATAGGAAATGAATATTCCAACGAAAGATAGACTGACCGAACCGGTTGAATCTACCAAGAGTTCTATCAAATTTGCTTTATTAGACTTAATAGGAACGATGAGGGGAGTCAACCATTCGGACAATGAATCAAGACCGGTTTCTTTTTGAAGAAAATTGACTCCTATGAACCCAGCCAATAAGGTGGGCATTACCAACACTATTAGAGGTAATACCATAAAAAAATCTGATTCTTCGGTATTTAATAAGTTGTGGGAATGGGACACATCGGAATCTGTTTGAATTCTTTTTTCATGAGTCAGATTCTTTTTAGCAAAATATACAGCTGGAACAGGTTCTGTAAGCTCTGCATTCTGTGAGGATAAGGGGTTGTCAATAATTTTTTCACTGGATAATTCTTTTTCAGTCTCCCCCCATAAACTAATATTATTATCGGATAAACGAGAAATACCAAAATTGTTGTGACTAATATTATTGGCACGAAAATTTCCCTCGAATGTGAGAAAATAGATACGAAACATATAAGACGCAGTGAAACTAACTGTGATGGAAGCTATCCATCCAAGGTAAGAGGAATATAACCAACTCTCTGCAGTAATTTCATCTTTAGACCAAAAACAGGCTAGTGGTGGTATACCACATAGAGAAAGAGTACCTAAGAAAAAAGTAGTTCCGGTAATTGGCATACACTTCCGCAAACCACCCATGAGAAGCATATTCTAACTCTTAATGGGAGAGTATCCAACTATTTTTTCCATCGAATGAATGACTAAACCCGATCCAAGAAATAATGAGGCTTTGGAATAAGCGTGTGTGATAAGATGAGACGAAGCAGATCGGTAAGCACCAATGCCCAAAGCTAACACCATATATCCCAGCTGAGACATAGTAGAATAGGCTAAACCCTTCTTAATATCCCTCTGAGTGAGGGCCAATGTTGCCCCCAATAGAGCTGTTGTTCCGCCTACCCAAGAAATAACACTCATACTCAAGGGTAATATTTCAATGAGGTTAAGGATTCGAGCTATGAGAAAGATTCCAGCAGCTACCATAGTAGCAGCATGTATGAGAGCTGATATAGGGGTGGGTCCCTCCATTGCATCCGGCAACCATACGTGGAGTGGAAATTGCGCAGACTTAGCCACTGGCCCTGAAAATAGTAGAAGAGCTATTATATTAGCGAAGACGGAGTTAACACTACCGCTACTAATTAATTCAATGAATCAATCACACAATTCATAAATCTCGAAGCTACCGGTTATCCAATAGATACCCAATATACCCAGTAACAAACCAAAATCTCCTATACGGTTGGTTACAAAAGCTTTTTGACAGGCATTGGCGGCACTAGGTCGCGCAAACCAGAAACCTATTAACGGGTAAGAACGCATCCCCACTAATTCCCAGAACACATAAATCTGTATCAAGTTAGGACTGAAGACTAATCCTAGCATTGACGCGGTGAATAAACTCAAATAAGCGGAAAACCTTGCATATCCTTAGTCGTGACACGTATAACTATCACTGTAAATCGTGACTGAGATACCTACAGTAGTAACTAATATTGACATAATAAGAGCGAGTGGATCTACCAAGAAACCTATTTTCAGGGAAATATCATCTTTAAGGATCCATGACCACAAATACTCTTGGGTGGAGTGACTAACATTTTGTTGCCAGAAGAAAAGAGAGGAAATAAACATGGAAACAGTTAGTGAGAGAATACTGAACGCGGCACATGAGCGGCGGAGACCTTTCGTAGCTTTTGGGAGTAAGAACGATACTAATCCAGTTGAGCCGGAAGCTACTAGTGGGCACGAAGGAACGGTCCAAACATATTCATATGAAAATTCCGCGAACATATTAAATTCGAATTGAATCTGTTGTTTTTAATTTTGTTTTTTTACTTCTAAAAAAGAAAAGGAACAATAGGGAATGGAATTATTAGTATGTCACTAGATAAGTTATTTATCTTCTATCTCAATTGAATCTTTGCAACTTGACAAGATTTAAATACGTTGGAGATACTTATCTAAATTATAGTTTTCAATCCCAAATCGATTGGTTTCACAAACCCTTTTTTAGTATAAGAAAAAATCGTAATGAATAAATATGCAATAATTGACGTTGGCGGGAAACAACTCCGAGTGGAACCAGGAAGATTCTATGACGTTCGTCACTTCGCGTCAATTCAAGACGTATCGGGGTCCAATATGAAAGTATCGATAAATCGAGTTTCACTTATTCGTCGTGGATCCGAAATAAGTATTGGACATCCATGGTTGAGTGATGCAACTGTTAGGGGAAGAATATTACACCCTTGTTTCGGGAGTAAACTAGTGATACAAAAGATCCATTCTAAGAGGAAAACATGAAGAAAGATTGGATACAGAGATAATTTGATCCGATTTGTGGTCGATTCTATCTATTTCAACGGCAAAGAATTAAATGATTGTTAACTGATTTCTTATATCAACCACTAGTTGCGTAGAAAAATTAGTATAACAAAAACGTAAGTCTATTGATTTTTTTTATTACTTTTCACCCGCATTATTCATTTCTTCTTTTCCCTCATTATATCCATTCTATTGATACGTATCAATATAGTTAACTTTATCAATTCAAGCATAGATCTTAAAAATATAAGAGTATATCTCCTTATGGCAGTTCCGAAGAAACGTACCTCCGGGTCAAGAAAAAGGATTCGTAACCGTGTGTGGAGGGCTAAAGCGGTGAAAGTAGCATCAAAAGCTTTTTCTTCAGCCCAGTCCATTTTAACTGGTCGTTCAAAAAGTTTTTATTATATAACAAACGATAAAATTTCTGGAACAAATTAAGTATCTTTTTGTGACTAGTCGCGAAGATTCCAAAAGGGACTGATTGAAGTAATAGAATTTGAAGTGATAAGGATCATAATAATCAACGATATGTTCAAGTTATTTGATTAATTGTTAACTTAGACTTAGTATTTCCGAGATAAAATAAAAAAAACTAATATCTTACGCTCATCGCATTGTTCCAACATGCATCATTGAGAGATATAACCATATCCGTCACAGAGATAGGTTCAACTGACAAGTGGCACGTTTCATATATCATTGATTGAGACATACTAGAAAGATCAAGTCACCATACTAGATTAAACATCATAGTAACCAAATGATGCTTTACATTGATAGATGAGATTTCACACTGATGAATCGAAGGGGGTGGGGAGGGGTAGATTTCTAGATAGTACGTATGAGGTGGAATAATAATAATAGTATATATATATATATATACTATTATTATTATTTTCTTATTCCCTTGCACTTCAAGATAGGAAAGCTCCTTCTCTCCATATATGTATAATTAAGTGTCACATTTTTAATTACTTAAATGAAGACCTCCCATATAAAGTTTTTGGATTCACTATATGACTATTATCCGTTACTCGTCTATCTATTCGGAATAGCAGGATTTGAACCTGCGACCTCCACCACCCCAAGATGGCACGCTACCAAGCTGCGCTATATTCCGTTACCCCCATACGAGTATAGCATCAAATATCGATACGGATTCAATCCGACATTAAACAAATGTTTTTTTCTTTACTCTTACTCTTCATTCTACCGCACATCCTTCTGGTTCGGGAAAGAAAGAAATAAATATTGACCTATTATCCGAAAGTATGATAAACTAAAATTGGATGACTGATAAGCCGCTATGGTGAAATCGGTAGACACGCTGCTCTTAGGAAGCAGTGCTAGAGCATCTCGGTTCGAATCCGAGTAGCGGCATTCCAGTGCAACCTATAAGAAGAAAAAGTTGAACCTAAAATAAATATTATTCAATGAGTTTATTAAATGTAATGAAAATAAGGATCTAATATCTATTTTTTTTTTTTTCAACTTCACATAATAAAGTTCCCATTTTATATCCTTATCTTTCTCAAATGAGAAATAGATGGTATAAGTTGATTAATACTAATTAATTTGATGCTGATTGAATCTGATTACTTCACTGGTCCTTTTTCATTACGATGTACATTGATATAGAGCACATATTCGCTCACATTCCCTTTCTTATGCTTTTTCCTGTTACTTTGCCGCACTGGATCGATCTAGCTTATAGGCCTCATGGACTGAATAGTTTGAATAGAAAAGTTATGACAATTGCTTTTCTCCGTACAACAGGATTTTTGTTAATTCGTTGGGTCCAAACCAAGCATTTACCATCGAGTAATCTATATGAATCATCCATGTTCCTTTCATGGAGCTTCTCCCTATCGTACATAATATTGAAAATTGGACATCAGAATGAGTGGTCAGGTGCAGTCACGGCACCAGGTGCTATGCTTACTCATGCCTTTGCAACTTCAGGTCTTCCTGGAGGAATGCAACAATCTACGCAGCTAGTACCCGCCTTGCAGTCTCATCGGTTAATGATGCATGTAAGTATGATGTTACTGAGCCATGCAACCCTGTTACGTGGATCCCTATCAGCAATATCTTTACCGATTATTTCTTCTGATAAAATGAATAGATCTTCTATTTACAACTTGATGAACCATCAACCGATTCGCAAATTGTGTAACCGATTATTGAATACGAATAGTTGTTATCGCGATCAAAAACAAACTGACATGGATAATTCTTTCTACCTGTTATCCTTAAATTCACGAAAGTGCCAGTTGATTAATCAATTGGATCAATGGGCTTATCAAATTATAAGCTTAGGGTTTTCTTTTATAACTATTGGTATTCTTCCTGGAGCAGTGTGGGCTAATGAAGCATGGGGATCTTACTGGAGCTGGGATCCCAAAGAAACTTGGGCATTAGTGACTTGGCTAATATATGCTATTTATCTTCATACCAGAATAACTAAGAGTTGGGGGGGAGAGGCACCCGCCGCAGTGGCATCTACAGGATTCTTTTTAGTTTGGATTTGTTTTTCGGGAGTCAATCTATTGGGAATCGGATTACACAGCTATGGATGGTTAATCTGAGGACAGGGGGAATGAATGGAAGAGTAAGAGGATTATGATGAGGCACTTTACGGCTCTAAAAGGTTTTCCTAATTATTGTGTAATCAATTCCAATTGGTTACTTGAATAATGACTGGAAAAAGGGGATGAGCAGAAACAAACAATTAAAAGATAAATAGAAAAAAAAAAATTGTATCTGCTTTATCTGTTTGTTTCTGCTTCTCCATCCCCTTTTATGGTAATTCATAGTATCGGTTACCTAAACAGATACGCACAGGACAGCGTTATTATACGAATAATCCTAAAATGATGTCACTGAGACTGGCAAATTCTTCTCCTAAATAAGGATTGGATACGAAACAAATCTCGACATTTTGCTATCAAAAGGTCTAATCTTTAACCTTAAGGTATGGTTACTTCTCGTTTTTATTTCATTCGATAAGGGAATATGAAAACAAGATCGAGAGTACTTTACTATTCCATAGCTGTAGAACCATATTTGGATATAGGCCGATACCTAGTATTGGTAGAAAAAGACAAATCGAAATAAATAATTCCCTCGGACCAGAATCAATTAGATACGGATTCGATTCGTTGGACAGCCTATACCCATAAAATATTCGACGTAACATAGATAACGAATAGATGGGAGTTAATGCTGTACCAGTTGCTTCTACTATCGTAATCGCCACTTTAAATAGAGACGAATATTGCTTATTAGTAACGACTCCCGGGAATACCAATAATTCTGATGCAAACCCACTCATTCCCGGTAACGCGAGAGATGCCAGTGAGAAGATACTAAACATGGTAAATAGTCTAGGCATTGGGATTGCAATCCCTCCTAGTTGGTCGAGGGAAAGGGTACGGGTTCTATCGTAGCAAGTACCCGCAAGGAAAAACGGAGCTGCACCTATTAAACCGTGGGAAATCATTTGTAATATAGCTCCATTAATACCCGTATTTGTCGAGGAACCAATACCGATGGTTACAAAACCCATATGGGAAATTGATGAATAGGCTATTCTTCTCTTAAGGTTACGCTGACTCAGCGAAATCATAGAAGCGTATACAATCTGGATTGCTCCAAACAGTACCAACCATGATCCAAATATAGAATGTGCGCGGGTCAATAACTCCAAATTTATTCGGATCAATCCGTATCCCCCCATCTTTAACAATACTCCAGCTAGCAACATACACGTGCTGTAATGTGCCTCTCCATGAGTGTCGGGCAACCAAGTATGAAAGGGAACGATTGGTAATTTCACAGCATAGGCAATTAAAAAACCCAAGTAAAGAAGTACTTCCAATGATATGGGGTACAATTTATTAGTCAAGTCTTGAATATCGAACGAGGGTACCTCGGTTCCGTAGAAACTCATAGTTAAAGCTGCTACTAAGAGGAAGATGGAACCACCAGCTGTGTATAAAATAAATTTTGTGGCTGAGTATAAACGTCTCTTTCCACCCCACAAGCATAAAAGTAAATAGATTGGAATTAGTTCTAGCTCCCGCATGAAAAAGAAAAGCAAAATGTCTCGAGAAGCAAATAATCCGATTTGGCCACTATACATAACTAACATTAGAAAATAGAATAGCCGCGTATTACGTGTGATCGGCCAAGCTGCTAGAGTTGCTGAAGTAGTAACAAAACCTGTTAGTAGAATAAGACCCATGGAAAGTCCGTCAATGCCTAAGCGCCAATGAAAATTAATAGAGTTTATCCAATTAAAGTTTTCTATCAATTGAATGGATTGGTTATCGAGTCGGAAGTGACAATGAAAGATATAAATGATTAGTAGAAATTCTAGTATACGAATGCCCGGGGTATACCATCGAATAATTCTATTTCCGTTACGAGGCAGCCTCGGAAGCAGCAGACCTGCAAAAATTGGAAAGAGAACGATTATCGTTAGCCGAGGTACGTTACTCATCATGGATAGAAAATAATTTTTGATATAAAGGACTGTGTAAACTAAGTATCCCGACTCATACCTAGACTTCGTGATTATGAAGCCTCCAGTATGAGTCGAAATAGAGTAAAAAAAAAAAAATTAATTAATTTTTTTTTTATACCTCTTAATTAATAGGCTAGACCCATACTGCGAGTGGTTTCAGCTCCCGGGTAGACGCGTACACTCAAAAAATCTGTTGGACAAGCGGACTCACATCTCTTACAACCTACACAATCTTCTGTTCTAGGAGCAGGAGCTATTTGATTAGCTTTACACCCATCCCAGGGTATCATTTCCAACACATCTGTGGGACATGCCCTTACGCACTGAGTACAACCGATACATGTATCATAGATTTTCACTGAGTGTGCCATTGAGTCTATTTACTCCTATCAGATTGATATACCAAAAATATTACTTTATTAAAACGGTTAGGATACACCTATTTCTCCCCGCCCCTTACGCTGGTACTTCTCATCATTAAGTGAAACATTCCCTTCATATGATCTACCCGATCGGGTCTAATGCTTGTATAAAATTGTTTCTTATTTTTGGATAAATGGGAAAAAAAATCGATGAAAAGGGGGAAGGGACAAATGAGAATATAGAGGTGTAGGGTAAGGAGAGAAACCTAGTTATCAAAGAGGGGGGGGGGGGGGGGGGGGGGGGGGGGGGGCTGTGGTGACACGATTCGATCGTTAGCAATACCCGTTATTAAATTGAACACCGAATTGATTAGATTTAGAGAAACGCTGTATTTATTGATCAATTACCATTTTAACAGATTGAATTGATCGATACGAGTCGATCTTCTGTTTCGCTGAATAACAAGAGCGAGGGCCAATCCAATAGCAGCTTCAGCAGCCGCAACGGCTATTATGAATAAAGAAAATATTTCTCCCCCCAATTGCTGATTGTCAAAAGAGTTGGAGAATGTTGTGAAATTAATATTAACTGCATTAAAAATTGACTCAAGACGCGTGAGTGCCCTAACCGTGTTTCGACTGGTAATTAATCCGAAGAAACCAACACAATAAAGATAGGCACCTAACACTAGTCCGTGTTCAAGCGTGATATATTAGCCTCCTCCCCAAAAAACTTGATAAGTCAATTTTTACGCGGTTTTATCATCCAACCTTTCTATTTCAACAAAATCAAGATTGATCAAAAAAGTGAAGAGGTATTCCGAGATGATGATGAAACAGACCTTTCGTTCATTGTGTTTACTTCTTCGTTACGGGCTAAGGTAATCGCTCCTACAAGAGCAACTAGAAGAAGTATAGAAAGAAGTTCAAACGGAACTAGAAAAGTAGTTAATAACTTATATCCAAGCCCTTGAACGTTATTTTCTGAGATCTTTTCGACAAAAATCTTTGATTCATTAACGATAGACCATCTTGTACTATAAATCATAATGGTTGATAGTGAAAAAAGACCTGTACAAGTTCCCAAAGTAATGAAATATCCTATACTCCAATTAGTGGTTGAATTGGAACTTGTTGGTTCATCAGTAACCGTTACGGCAGACACAATTAAAACATTTATAGCTCCTACATAAACAAGCAATTGCGCGGCAGCTAGGGAATCAGCATTCAATACGAGATACGATAAGGATATACGGGTGAAAACCAGCCCGAGAAGAAAAGCAGAATGAACCACATTAGCGAGTGATACTACTCCCAAACTTCCTAGTAGAATACCTAATTCTATTAATGTCAAAATAGCTCCATGAATTGATTCGGATAAATTCGTTATACACAATCGCTCAAATATTTTAATATCATCTATTATTTGTATTCACTCTCTCCCTCTTTCCTTTATTAATCCCATCCCTTCCTCAGAGATAAATAGATGAGTCGATTCATCTATCGAAATATTCAATTGGCACTACGGGTTATGGTTTGATTATCGGAATATCTACCCAGAGCCCTTTTGGATAGGGAATTTGCTGAAAATGCTTGGATTGAAAAATCTTGGGAGATGGGAAGGGGTAGACGCCCCGAAGCCATTTGATCATAATTCAATTCATGACGATCGTAACTTGAAAGCTCATACTCTTCGGTCATTGATAAGCAATTAGTCGGACAGTATTCGACACAGTTTCCGCGGAAGATGCAAACTCCAAAATCAGTGCTATAACTCTTCAATTGTTTCTTTTTAATGCTTTTTATTAGTTTCCAATCAACAACAGGCAGATTAATCGGACATACTCGGACGCATACTTCACAAGCGATACATTTGTCAAATTCAAAATGAATGCGTCCACGAAATCGTTCGGATGATACAATTTTTTCATACGGATATTGAATAGTTATGGGTAAACGATTCAAATGATCTAAAGTAACCGCAAAACCTTGACCAATGTACTTTGCAGCTTCTATGGCTTGTTGCCCATAATCTCGAAATTTAATTAGTGTGGGAAACATATGATAGATAAACCTAATCTTATTTTTTCTTCTTCCTATAATAAATCTATTTATATCTCTCTCCAAAAAAAAAAAAATATATATATATAGATTGAATAGATTTGACTTGGAATACTATTGAATAAAAGAAAAAAAAAGCACATATACTATTTGAGTAACAGAAGTTGAAATGGAGCTGTCAGCAACAGATTTCCCGGAGCAATGGGCAAAAGAAATTTCCATCCGAGATCCAATAATTGATCTATTCTCACTCTGGGCAAAGTCCGTCTTGTCAGAATGGAGAGAAATAAGAATAAATAAGATTTGGATAATGTAGTAATGATATCTATCACTATTCTCAATAAATCGAAGGATTCGCGGCTAAGATCTAAAGAGAGAGAATCTTGCCCAAACTTAGTAAAAAACGGAATTGATGAATCCCATCCACCCGAATAAGGAACCGTTACAAATGATGGAGAAACCGATGGATTTGAGTAAGAACCAACATAAAATAAACCAAATTTTATCCCTGAATATTCAGTTTGATAACCCGCTACTAGTTCTTCCTCCGCTTCCGGTAGATCGAACGGTAATCTTTCACATTCTGCCAATGATGAGATGAAGAATGCTATGAAACCTACGGGTTGACGCCACAAGTTCCATCCAAAAAAACCAAATCTAGATTGCGTTTCAACTATATCAACTGTACTCAAGCTACCGGATAAGGATAGTCGACGGTATGATTCTAGTTACCACCTCTAATTCAGAACCGTACATGAAGTTAGGATTTCATACGGCTCCCCATCGATTTCATGGAGAAGGGTCAATAATTTAAAATTATCATCTCCGACACCGCTGTATGAAGATCCTCCCAATCCTAACCGATGAGATTCCGTTTGCCACAAGAAGTAACTGCTTCCGAATCCATCTCCACCCTATCAGTCCTTTCTCAATATGGGTTAAAATGCTCCATAAAGCTTTTTCGTGCTTACCACACGTTTCCGTCTAGAAAAAGTTTCACCCGCATCTGGGGAGGAAAATCCTCGAATGATTAGGAATGATTAGCTTTATAATATCCCTTTTTTAACAACCTACAATCCCACAAACAGGTAATTGTTGGCATAAAACAAAAAATTATATATATATATAATTTTTTGTTTACTAGAATTGGGAAACTGCTGCAAGGGTTACTTCGTTCCAAATAGTCATGATTGAAGTGGATAGGAATATACTCGAGACTGGGATTTTCTATCTAGATGTACCACTCAGTCACCCCTACCGAAGCTGAGTCTCTCTCATCCAGTAAGAGTAGAAAGATAAATAGATAAAGACGTGATTTGATTATTTTTACACTCTACCCGTCCCCGCTGTCTATCCCTTCTTTCCTCTATCTTACAAATCTCTTGCGTATATTAGTGTTCCTGACCATCCACTCATGCTTAATTATGAAAACTTGATTATTGCTCCTTCCCGCTTCAAGCCTCGGTGACTAACCCTAGACTTGGGGTAAAGAGCAGTGTCTACCGCTCGGATATGCTTTTACACCCGTACATGGAGAATGGGACTCGACTCAAAAACTGCGAAACGCTGTTCGATCTCACCCAAATGACTATTTAGTTTATCAATCAACGAAGATCTCTTTTTTTTCTTTTCTGCGCAAAGTATCTACCTCCGACTCATACTCGACGAATCACACGTAGGGATATGGACAAGATACATAAAGCCAGGGGTATTTCGTAACTGATAGATTGGGCAGCGGCTCTAAGACCGCCCAGAAAAGAATATTTATTATTTGAGCCATACCCTGCCATGAGAAGACCTAGGGGTACAATGCTTGAGATAGCGATCCAAAAAGAAACACCTATACTCGGATCAGATAGAATAATATGTTGACCAAAAGGTATTACCAAATGACTTATGAAAACTGGTGTGACTACCACGGCTGGTCCAATATTGAATAACCAAGCATCACCCCCGGCTGGAACAATGTCTTCCTTTAATAGAAGCTTGATTCCATCTGCTAGAGATTGGATAATTCCCAACGGACCTGCGTATTCTGGTCCGATACGCTGCTGGACCCCCGCGGACACTTTTCATTCGAGCCATACGATGACTAATACTCCTGTTGTAACTCCTATGACTAAGATAAGTATAGATACTAGAGTCCAAATTAATTTGAAAGAATCTTTTGCAACTACTAATTGATCAAATAAGTGAACTACTTGTTCTCCGAAAGTTTCGATACCAGTTACCGTTTCAACGATCAACCTCTCCCATAATAATGTCTATACTACCTAATATTGTCGTAATATCTGCTAGCTTCATTCCTTTTATCAATTGAGAAAGAATTTGTAGATTTGTAAAACCAGGTGGACGAATCTTCCATCTCCAAGGGAAAACACTATCATCTCCAATCAAAAACACTCCCAATTCTCCTTTGGGAGCTTCTACTCTCACATAATGCTCCTGCTTAGGTGACTTAAGAGTGGGAGAAGACTTCTTGCCAACAAATTGATAATTGAAATCATTCCATTCTACTTCACCTTGTTGCTGATTGAAACGTCGACCTTCCAAATTCTCATATGGACCCCCTGGAAGGAGTTTCAACGCTTGTTTAATAATTTTTATGGACTCTTTCATTTCGCTAATTCGTACCAAATAACGAGCCAATGAATCTCCTTCTGTTTGCCACTGGATCTGCCAATCCAAGTTATCATAACATTCATAATGATCAATTTTGCGGAGATCCCATTGAACCCCTGAGGCTCGTAACACGGGTCCCGATAAGCCCCAATTGATAGCTTCTTCCCTACTGATGAAACCGATTCCCCTTACCCTTCTCAAAAAAATCGGATTCTTCGTAATTAGTCGCTCATATTCATGAATCTTTGGGAGACAATAATCACAGAAGTCTAAACATTTATCTACCCACCCATACGGCAGATCTGCAGCGACTCCCCCGATACGAAAATAGTTATGCATCATTCGCATACCCGTAGCAGCTTCAAATAAATCATAAATCATTTCCCTTTCTCGGAATATATAAAAGAAGGGAGTCTGCGCACCAACATCCGCTAAAAAGGGTCCAAGCCACAACAAGTGGGAAGCTATTCGGCTTAATTCAAGCATGATTACGCGGATGTAACTAGCTCTTCCAGGTACTTGGATGTTTGCTAATTTCTCTGGTGCATTGACTGTTACTGCTTCGGTAAACATGGTAGCTAAGTAATCCCACCTTGTTACATAGGGAAGGTACTGCAAAATCGTCCGATTCTCGGCAATCTTCTCCATCCCTCTATGTAAATAGCCTAATATTGGTTCGCAATCAACAACATTTTCGCCGTCTAGGGTAACAATAAGCCGAAGAACACCATGCATCGATGGATGATGAGGACCCAGACTTACTGTAACTGGATCTATTTCTTTAAGAGGCATACTCGTAAATTGTTTCCTTTCCAATAAATATCACAAAATCTAGCTTCAGTAAATAAATAGAAAAACTTTATCATGTATCATATGTATCGAAGTAGCAACTTCCGGCGCAAATTTGCATCAACGCCCCTTTAATCCCCGAATACTTAGATTTTTTATAACTCTATTGTACAAAGTTGGATTCTTATCGGATAAATAGATTGAGAGACGCTTGCGTTTGCCTAATAATTTCCACAGACCTCTCTGAGATGAATAGTCTTTGGGGTGCAATTCCAGATGAGAAGTAAGTTTCGATACTTGATGGGTCAAATAGTAGACTTGGGAGCCAGCAGCTCCTGTACGTTTGTTCTCATCCATTAACGACAAATCAATAGATATCTTTTTATTCATAGTAACACTAATAATTATGATTGTTTTTTTCTTCTATTTCAAACCGATTATAAGAGATTCAGTCACCAATTGGACAATTCAATTGAAGCAGTATCAGTTTGAGTGAAAGAAAAAAGTTCAATTGAACTGAAAAGAAAAAAATGGTATTGCAACAGGCCCTAGATTCACTGTTTGGAGATCGGTTCCTTATCGATGAGCAGGTATTTTTATCATATCACGGCTTGCGGGTGGGAGATCAGTTAATTGATACGTCAAATACTTGATTTGGATTACCTTTTTGTTCTGGTAATCCCAATCAAGCAAATGTTCAAACCTATGGTTTTGCTTTATATTCCCTCGCTCGCGTCAATTTTGAATAATAGGATACATCCGTATCTTGAGCATGGCAAATCGACTTCCATTAGTGATATTGAAACAGAATCTACCTACACAGGCTAGTTCTTCTAGACGGTGGCTGGGCCATAGGAAACGTTTAATTTTTTGGACCTCATTTAGCCCGAAATAATGAGACTCTTTATTCCCGTGAAACCGGCCGATTCCGGGAATAGGAGCTAAATACCGTTCTTCCAGTTCTGGAGATTCTAGAATTAGTAGAGATCGAAGGAATCGTAATTCCCGTCGACGTCTCGGAAGCATGAGATCCTCGATGTTATAAAGCTGAGCCTGTTTAGTCTTCCCTTCTATCGCTACAAGTGATAAACGTGATATAAATCCATTAGATATATCCTTATATAACCGTTTCTTGAATCTATTTCTAAATCTATACTTGAATTTTAGTAGAGGGGTAACAATTTTGTACATCAAAATTTGATCGTCAAGTACTAGCGGTAAACGGTGGGCCGAAATAATAGATAAGTTATTTAAAACACTAAGCCTAGTTGTGTTCAAAAAGAGATTCAATAGATATGAATCTATGCCTATATTGACGCAGAACGCCGTAAGATCTTGGTCATTTCCCAAGATGCTAATGAGGACTGTTAAGTTTCTCAATTTATTGAGTTCCTCCTCTAATGCTTTGGATTTCCATTTCCATCGAAATATGTAATCAGAACTTTCTCTCTCATCCAATGTTATCTCGTATATCTCATTCAATGTATCTTGAAACCTATCACCTATATCTAATAATTTCATTATTCTGTAATTAGGACTCGCATCCTTCAAAACAGAATTTTTCAATCTTGGTTTTTTTATAGAAGTGCTTTTGATTCCCGTGAGATCCGGAACTACCCATAGCATCAAATCAAACTTTGAGTTAAAATTGATTTGTGAATTAGAAATATGTGAATAAGAAAGTTTCTTCTTTCCCCCTACTCTACTAAAATTCTCGATACGATTCTCGGAATGAACCTTTTGCGCGAGAGCGTCTTGTCGCATAGGAAATTTTTGCATATCTACATCTCGTAAAAAATCAACGAAACTATGTAATGAATAACTATATTTGCGGCGCTTATTAAAATTTTGGATTCGGTCTCTAAGCGAGGGGTTTTTGGTATAGATAGAATAATTGTCCCGAAGGACGTCCTGTTCCTGCTCATCCAGAATCTTTTTATCACTAGTTTTTAGTATGTTCGAGTTATCTAAACCGACTCTCCATTTCTGGGGTGCTATATTATGCCACACTTCTAGCGGTAAGTTGCATCTGTAGAAACAATCTACCCACCTATTCCAATTATTTCTATCTAATTCACAGAGCTGTTTGAGGAACCCCCACCCCTCTACAGATTCCCTGATGTGTTCATTAATAACTTTATATACAATTTTGTTACCTGTTTCATCGAGACAATCTAAGAGATTGTTTATATCACTATTACTCTCATTTATCCCTAAGAGTTTCATCCTATTCATCGAACAATCATTATTACCCGTCACATCGTAATAATCCTCTGCAGAACCCCAATCCTTCCCAGTCTGATACAACGTTGAACTATTATCCCAATCCCCGGTGTATCTGGTCCTTTCTCCAGAATTAATGCTCTTCACGATTCCATTCACCATAAAACTCAAATATAGATTTCCCTTTATGCTCATGCTCCACATATTATCATAAAGACGAGCTTGAGATAGTGATTGAAAATTGTCAACTCGCCACACCCCATTCTTCGTTCCGGAAACAGATAAAGTTAAGTTTTCCGTCTCCTCGTAAACCTCAATAGTGTTACTCCTGACTTTTATTAGTTGCGCCTGTAACGCAACAAATTCATTAGAGTAATGAGCAATAGCTCTGTTGATTCCTTGGCAGAATGTTGATGCTACCAAGAAAGACTTTTCGTTTACTTCCGCCATCAATACGCGTAATTTTAATATAATTCCACCAAAACCCATTATTTCTTCTTCAAATCTCAGAGGAACGGTAAGGTTCGTGTCCCTCAGTCTATCATCCATTACTAATTTATTGACCTGGAGTTTTTTAGTACCCTGCTCGTTTCTAACAATTTCCTCGGTTGACAAATCCACGAATCTATTATCCGTCACTAGCCCTTCATCAGCATTAATGACTGATTCAAGTTTATTGTCAATATGAATTGATCTTTCACTTGTTTGACGAATATTTGGTTTCGATTCTAACAGTTTCTTTTTATGTTTAATGGATAGAGTCTCTTTCCCAGTAATATCATTCCAACCAGAGCCATTTGATATTTGTTCAACTCCAAAAAATAGATTCAATCCCCTTAATAGACTTGGTCTCAGTATCTTGTCTATATTGAATTTGGAATATAAACGCCATACTTGGTGGGTTCGTAGCGAGAGATTTTTTTTCCAAATCCGAATTAATTCTCTCCGAACGGGTTTCCAAAAAGAAGGGTCTTTTTTAATAGTTCCAAAGGGTATATCTGTTTGAAATCCCCAAGCGGTTAAATAAGTAAATTGGGACCGTTTTCGTTCTAACCGAGTGCCATTTTTTGATCCTCGACCCCCAGTAGATTTGATCTCTCCAATTCTTTCCCGAATAGTTGATCGTTTCTTCCTCCCATTAGTGTGCCAGGGTTTCAATCGAAATGGATATAGAATCTTTATTTGTAAGCCCTCCTTCAACCAGCGACCGGGAAACCGACTATGTGAAAATTCTTCGCCGTCATACGTACACTTAATATGAATCTCTTTTCTCCATTCCTTCCAATCCTTATCCCACTCAGAATCTTGGAGTAACAATCTACGACCAAAATTTTTAAACGCTATAGATATAGGTAATTTTATATATTTTCGAAAATTCGGTTGTAAAACCAACAATAAACCTCTTCCACTGTGAATGGGACCCACATCCAATCTAGCCGCTACAGCTGAACGGGCAGATTTTGATCCACTTAAGCCTCTCGTAGCTGAGGGAAAGTTTAGTTCTTGTTTGAATTGCAGACCAGCCGCCTCTCCCCGGCCAGTGATCATTATTTCAGAATTCAAACCTGTGAATCCCTCGATAGGTAATTGGAAGAGGGTCGGTATTTCCATTAATCTCAAGAAAAAGGGTGAATGCGCTTTATCTTGAAGCATTTTCCAAACCAATATCTTGCGCCTCCTGGACCGCATAGACCCCTTTACGACTTTCCGACGAAAATCAGAGATTTTTGCAAATCGTTTTACTAGTCTTATTGTCTTCCGTTTCGTCTTAGCAATACTAATCCCTAGATTTCTTAATTTTCTATAACGAACATCACTTTCGACGCCTGGAACATCGAATCGATTATCAATCAAAATTTCAGTCTCATGAGCCAAATCCTTTTCCAGATCCTCAATTTTATAAATTGAGCGCGCCTCGTAGTTTGGATCAGAGAGGTGCCTTTCACCATTTATTGAAAGTATATCTGATAGAGAGATTTTATTGAAGTTGCGACAATCTTCTTCGAGATAAATCAAAAACAGGGCTCGATCTATCGGATCGATATCGAAGATTTGTTCCCAAGTCACATCGAACCTGGATGAAGAATTTATTCCATTTAAAATGTCTTCTATTTCAAAATCGAACGATAGTCGGTTATTAAACATGAAGTGAAATATGCGTTGAGCTTTTCTTGATAGAGTTTCCCACGGAAGCGGAGTCCTGTTGCTATGTCTCGATCTTTCACTTTTGGCAGAAACCCAATATTCAATCCGCTTCTTGTAACTGTTCCTACCGATGGAGTTGTTCCTTCTAGTTGTCGCTGATCTTTTATTTATCACTGATCCTGATCCCTTCCTCATCGGCAGATCTAACTCATCCACTGTTAAAAATGTCTGTGGAGTCGGGATCCTTATACGATAGGAATTAGTTAGAAAAGGATCGTATACGTTGGGTAATCTGGTCTTATCTTCACTTGTCAATCTAGTTCTTTTTTCCATTGCTTTCCAAAAAGTAGACCCGTCGTCTAACAATTCGACTCGGTCCTTTAACTCTTTTTCGAAAGCTTCGCTCCTAATCAATCTCTCTAAAACCCAGTCCCTGTATGTGAGATAAGTTCCCACGGATACATCCAACTTGTTCGAAGACTCTTCCAATTATCTTTCACAAATTGACAGACTAGGCAACGCTGCAAAGGATAACCTTTGTTTTCCATCGATTACACATTTATCAAAAAAATAAGTGGATACTCGTCTTTTGACAAGACTATCAACGTCAAATCGATTATTTTTTTTGAATCGTAAAGGTCGATTTGTTCTCCAGGGCTCGGAGAAAGAGATAGGCCATGGCTTGAAAATCCACCACAGTAGCTCCAGTTCTTTATACTCGAATATCCAAAAATCGAGGTCTTTTTCATTAGACTCATCTAAGAATTTCCTAGTCCAAAAGGACACTGGGGCTCTACCCAAACAAAATATTACGTTAATAATAAGAATAATACTAAAAGTTCTATGAGTGGCGCGTTTTACCAATAGATAAAGTATTGGTGAATCTTTTTCCACACGAACTATGAGTAGTCTTGATAAATAACTGAATATTATGTGACCGACCAACCAACCCAAAAAACTACTAATTAAAAATATTACGTTATTACTATAACGAAACAAAAATAGGTGAATTAATCTTGCCAATACAGGACTTGGCAATAGAATCGGATTCATTATCTGAAAGAGAAAACTATTCAAAAATAGGTTACCTATTTGTGAATCATGCAGCGATGTCATAGGGCGTAAAGTTTGATAATCCGGTAAGTCTTTGGTTCGAAACCAAAAGAGGAACATGTATGGTATTACTGCGATAGTTAGTACGTGCGGCTTCGACAACAAAATATATATAGGTGAACAAAATATTGATACAATAATTAGTAGCTGCCCCACCATCGATCCACTCAAGGCAACGATACCGCTGAGGCTTCCTCCCATGATAAAAGCTCTTATACATAATATTTGGGAAGGTCCGACGGGTAGTGTTGTGAGTAACCCATAGTAAATCCCAAATAATATGTAGGGACCCGCTATTTTGACCCAAGCCAGTGACAAAGTGTTTAATATATGTAATGTCGTTGTAGTGTTTTTTATGTTTATAACTACCCCCCCCCCCCCCCCCCCCCCCCCCCCCCCTCCCCCCCTACAGCATTCCTTTACATCTTGCAACTAGTATTGCCATTACCCATAATATCCCTTAATAGATCCCAATTAGTATTGATACTGACTATATTATACACATAAATAGGTAATTTTTCCAAATCATTTTGATAATTATTTATGCACCCAGGAAAGAAAAGTCTACCAATGAGATTAAGAGGGAGCTTTTTTCTTAATCATAGGAAATAAGAATGAAATAAATAAATAAATCTTATGACTAAGAGCTTTTCGGCGTTCTTACATATTCATTCATAATGATTAGTGACCAATTTCTATTACTCGATAATTTCAAAACAAAGTCATTTAACTTAGATTTCTAATGTCTGTCTTGATAGACTGCCCCAATCCAGAATAGAGTCGTTATTACGCCGCAAAGGACGAGTAACGAGCTCAAGAACATCTCTTGCATTAGCGGATCCATGAATTTGGGCAAATGTGAATTCGACAGACCATTTCGTATCAATACCTCTGGCCTCCAAAGGGTTGGCGTGAGCCATTCCGGTAATTGCTAAATTAGGTTTCAGCTCATGCATACGCTGCACCTGACTATAATTATCCGGTTTTTCAACTATTCGTGGCATGGGTGTTTCCATCTTTTTGCAAGTCTGCTGCAAAAGTAATAATTCGGCAGCTTGATATCTCTTATCCATGTAGGGGATACCTACTTCGTAAACGATCATTCCGCATCGAATCAAAAATCGTGCTAGAGATATTTCTAACAGATTATCTCCCATAAAAAATATAGATTTCCCAATTACTATTCTAAGATAATCTCTCAGATTATCCCAGATCTGATTCTCTCTCTGCTCCAGACCGTCAGGTTTCACATTAAATACTGAACAAATCTTTTCGATCCAAGCACGTGTTCCATCGGGACCGATGGGGAAGGGTGCTCCAATCAACTGGCATTTCCTCCGCCGCATCAATGTTGTCGCTGTGCGACTTAAGAAAGGGTTTACACCGCAAACATAAACACCTTCGCCTAAGGCTGGAAGTTCAGCGTATCTCTGGGAGGGTAACCAACCCGATACGTGAATGGATTGGCGTTTCGATTCTGAATTCGATTGAGAAGCTACACCTGAAGGCAGAGACCCAAAAAGGACTAGGGTTTGGTTATTCAATCTTCTTCCTTTAGGATTGGATCTATTAGATCCTGCTGGAGCGGCGTTCATTTCCTCAACATTGTCAATTGCATCTCTCCTTTCTTGGCTCATAGCATAACAATCATATTCCGGACAACGATGTGTCATGGCAGCCAATACAGTGTCCTCTCCTTGAGTAAAGGCGTAATCCAATCCGTTGGCCCGCGCTACTATAATTGGTACTCCGAGTTGGCGTTCTAATTTGGGCGCTATGCCTTCCAGATCCATCTTTATTATCTCTGTAGTACGGGTGCCAATCCAAATAATAACACTAGGATTTCTATCTTTTTTTATTTGGAAACAAATTTTCCTCAACTCTTTTTGATCATTCAATTAAGCTGAAATATCCCCCTCTTCCAATTCCGCCGTTGCGTAACGAGGTTCCGCAAGAATCGTAACTCCAGGAGCATTCTGCAAAAAGTAACCACAAGTTTTCGTACCTACTACCGAGAAAAAACTATCTTCGATCTTTTGATATAACCAAGCTACGCGACTAATAGGACAAAAAGTGTGATGATTACCAGTTTCACATTCAAAAGTAGGAATTTCAAGAGTCTTCATGAAAGCGTTTCCTTGGAAAGGGATATATGTAGAGACGTAGAGGCGTGACAATCTCGTTGTCAAATTATCGTAAAATCCAGCGGAGTATTCTGCTGACTATTTTGAGTTTCTTTTCCTTTCCCAGAGTTGGGGTTTAGATAGAAATCAGAAAGTAAACTAAATAATTCTCTATCTGGAATTTCTCTTGGTACAATTCCCTCCGGTTTAGACAAAGTTTAATCTGCTACATTTGAATGAAAGTCACAAACATAATTGAGATTCGGTTGGCATTCAGCCATTTCAAACAAAGTCTTTCCCTTCACTCTCGAGACTCGAATGTCTTCGATGAGGGGTAATACCTCTAGTACGGGCATGGGACAAGCTTCTACATATTTATCAATAAGGTCCCTTTCAGATGTTCGGTTACCCACCAAACCAGCTAATCGCAGCGGATGGGTATGCGCTTTTTCTCTAACTGATGCAGCGATGCAATTTGCTGCAAAAAGAGCGTCGAACCCATTATCAGTAATAATAATACAATAATCCGCATAATTTGATGGAGCTGCAAAACCCCCACGGACTACATCCCCCAAAACATCAAATAAAATGATATCATACTCATAAGAAGCGTTTAATTCTTTCAGTAATTTTACTGTTTCTCCCACGACATACCCACCGCATCCAGCCCCTGCGGGCGGTCCACCAGCTTCCACGCGGTCTACCCCACCATAACCTTTGTGAATCACATCTTCGGGCCATACATCTTCATAATGATAATCCTTTGATTGCAAAGTATCTATAATTGTGGGTATTAAAAATCCCGTAAGAGTGAAAGTGCTATCGTGTTTGGGATCACATCCAATTTGTAAGACTCGTTTTCCCCGTCTGGCTAAAGCTATTGATATGTTACAGCTAGTTGTTGACTTGCCAATCCCGCCTTTACCGTAAACTGCCACTTTCGTTTCACAAAGCTCCAATTCGTGTTCATTTCTTCCGACTACTCCTCATCTTCCCCATCTCTATTTCTCTCCTTTCCCTTTCTTTATTCTCCCTATTACTATTGAAAGATATTCCTTATACTTCTATGAGGTAGAAGAATCCTGTGGCTATTCTACTATGCTTCTCGGAAGGGGGAGAATAGAAACTATTGATTGGTGATTGATCGATACAGATCATGGGGGGGGGCAATCAATCATGGCCAAGATCAACCGCACCAGCCCCCCCCCATGATTCGGGGGCTCTATTCAAATAGGATTGCTATCGCTGCCGCTTCTTCCTATAATAAGAGTTAGGGTGTACGCAAAGTTTCTGAAATGTCGGAGGAAGCTTAACGCCTTGCAGATTCAGAGGCGGCTCAAAGAACAAGGGTCTTTACTTTAAATGTGTATGATACTAAATCCCCTACCATTTTCCTCGGTAGCTCAGCGGTAGAGCGGTCGGCTGTTAACCGATTGGTCGTAGGTTCAAATCCTACCCGGGGAGATTCATCTATTTCCGGTGGAATGAAAGATGGTTTAGATGATGGAGATGATGACGCTTCTTTCGAATAAAAGAACTTGATTCACGCTAAAAAAGGGGAAGGTACATTCTCATAATATCTTTAAAAATTGGCATTATCTACATAACAAACTCCCAGTGATAGGATAGTTGTCTTTCACCCATATGCCAAATCAAATCACTATAGCCCATCAACCAGTGAAGGATTCAATATCATGTTTATTTCAAGCTCCAAGAATTGATGAAAGAACCAAAACCCCTCTTTTGGATAATCCAATGCTTCTAAGGACCCTATTTAAGCGTCGCTTTTTCGAGAATCCCTACTCCACTCCGGTGTACTGAATGATTGGGATAAGCAAATCAATCAGTCACCTCGAGAGTGAATCCACAATTTTATCAAGGATCTACTCCGAACAGGATATTGAAAAGTTGCTTCCCTATAAACCGCTTCCTATACTCCCTATAGAAGACATTATTATTCTTCCTTTTTAATTCTTTATTTCTCAAGTAGAAAGACTCATCTAGTAAATGATCTATAAATTCTTAATCATTTGAGATGCTACAAGCAGAATCTTATTGTATCAGTAAAAGGAAAAGATAGATCTTCCTTCTACTGATTCGACCTCTAAATACCTCTATATTGCTAGAGATCTAGACTGAATGAATAGTATCTAAGATTTTCTTATATGATATTGAACTTTCATTAAGAAATGGTTTCGTTATTTGATCCAGTGACGTCCCACCAAACTGGAACGGATTGAATAGATATTAATAAGTTTCAAGCAACATATTATAGATAAGAAAATCCTTAAATGGGGAACGGTTCCGTCTCATCCATCTATTTCTATGAACCAGAAGCCTAAAACGAATAAATCGCTCTTGCAAATCTTCTACTACAATGCTTTGATACAAGTGAATGGGAACAAATATCTGTGGATATTGCAGATGTATATGCATAAACTAAGTTTCTTTGACGTATTCGGAATGTCGCTCCTCATCCAAAGGAAAATTATTCCACCGCTTAATAGATGATTCAGCTATCGATTTCGGATCATATCCACGATAGAGAAAGAAATTTTTAATCTTTTCGTTTGAGAAATGTTTTTCGCGCTCCCTTCTCATACCGTAAGTTACGTAAAGCCTCCGCACCAGTTCTTGATTTGCTAATAAACTACGACGTGAGGAGGGAATGTTAGGATCCGGCTGGAATAGAAGCATAGGGTCCCAGATGAAGCGCCCCCCTAAGAATCGAGTCGGTTCATCGGATCGATTACATTGTATTTCATATTGATTAGATGAGTCGGAGATTCCCAATTCGAGAAATTGCTCACGTAACGAGATATTATCCAATCGGTTTTCCAATCTTTTAATATATCTTTGTCTCAACCTACCTAAAGCTCTCTTATAACTGAAAAGATATCCTTTTTTCTCATACGATCTATTTTCACTATACTTAATCTTATTCAATTCGAAATCCCGTTGGGGTATTTGATTCTGATTCTGGTAAAGGAGGATTAGATTATACAAATTATTGAATTCGGATAAGACTCTTATCGATTCATAAGTACCACTTCGCATGAAACTGAGACGCCAAGCCTTAGGGGACCAAGCAATCTCACGCGATACTTCCGTCGGAATTAAGTCTATTTCGGGTGACTGTTTCATTTCGAAGTCGGTTAGAGAATTAAACACCCCTTTTCTCGTAGATTTAGAAGAACGACTTGTATAGGGTATATCTGAACAGTACCTGGGTTCAGTAGGAGAAGGAAAAGAAAGACTATTATTGGATTGACTTCTGCTTCTACAGATTTCTGAACATGAGAAATCCTTTGAAAGGTTTTCTAGAACACCACACGCTAGGTTAAAGTCATTCTCTACAAGTTTATCAATAACAATGAAATTTTCTTTCTTCTTCATATCCATTTTGAACGAATCGCGAGCCGCTAATCCAGCCAGTAGCCCTAGGATATGCAAAAATAGAGTGAATTCCTTAATTGTTGACTCGGTTATTGAAGGTTCCACATACCAGTTAGACAAATGATAAAATCGCCTCTTTGACGCATTACTACCAATAAATAGAATATTTGTGGGATAAGTATCTATCAAACTATTTTTTAGAATAGCTTCTCCTATCCTCTGAGAAGAGATTTCGTATTCAGAACTGGATTCTATTCCATTGCCCATATAAGTAACAATTGAATGTTGTCTATGTGACGCTAATCCAATTGCATCACTACATACAATCTTTTTCCTTTTGGAAGTACCGATTAATAATGCTTCATTAGCAGAAAGGAATAAATCTCGTTTGCTATAACCCGTAGTTCCAGACCCAGTACCTTCAAGAAGAGGCGGATTAGCCTCTATTTTGAAGCCTTTGATACGTAAGAGAATTGACAATTCTTTCTGACGTTGACACCTGTTGGACTTTCGAAAATTTATCAATTAGTTTAACCGGTTCGGAGCTATTGGAGCTGGATCTACCCTTGCAGGTACATGAGTCGAAGCAATAACAATATTTTTACGAATGCGAGAATTACTGCGCCCATAACCAATACTCCTCAATATTGGGCAAAGTAAGAATCTGGGATCAGCTTCTAGTCTATGATACGAGCGATGAACATTCAATTCATGAATATCTTGAATCCATATTGTACAGGGAGACACCTCTCTCGCTATTGCAAAAATGAGATTTAATCGGTGTACACTCTCTTTCGAGATGAAATTTCCATGTATATTATTGAAATATGATCGATTGTATAGCAACTTTCTTAGTGGTAGCCTCATCAACGGGAAGTAGGAATTGGATGCTACATCCCTAATAACGGAAGATCGTCCAGTTTCTGTGGGTCCTACTACCGGAATTCCTTTAGATGGTAATAATCCTGATTAGAGTGAGATAGGTATGTCATGACATGGCATATTTAGAATGCCTCTTCGTCTCGTCGTTGCTGAAAATAGAATATTTCTCTCGGGGGCGGAAAGAGCCCACTTCTCCGCAGGATCCAACTTACGGATCTTGTAACTTAATAGATCATTTTGACGGAATTGAAGTAGGTATGCCAAAACATTAGACCTTTCTTGTGGGAAAGGTTCATGATCAATCTCATTGCTCGATAAATCCGAATTGGAATTCAATTTCGACTCATACTTGGAAATAATCTTATTCGTTACTAAATATTGAGTCAATAGTTCTTTCTTACTATTAAGGGTATCGGAGCTTTCCCTACAAAGTATCCATGAATCTAGTTCATTTTTCACGAAGGAGAAAAAGATTATATTATTGATATAATTCAAGAATCTCTTCAAAGAATAGATTAGTAGATCTTTCGTTTACATTTACCTTGTCGAAGGGGAATACATTACCTTTTTCAAATAGGATCCACGCATTGGGTCTATTAAATATCCAATAGTATCGAAACGTTTCCATGAATGAAGGGAGTTAGAACCCGAAACGGCAGACAAATGGTGCTTGGAGAATGCAAGAACGAATAATATTGAGAGAATAAGGTAAGATAAGATAGACTTATTGGAAAATTGAGATACTGACCATCCTGAATGTGACATCTTCGTTTCATTAGTAATTTCTTTGAAAAGAAGAAGATCTATCCTGGATAATATGGTATTGATGGAATCAGTTTTGAATCTCAATTCTAGGCTTTGGAATAAATAAGCTTTGGCACCATCTATATCCTCAGCAATTCTTTTATAAATTCTAGGTAGATTATGATTCGAGTCATCACTTATTTTAAGTACTATTTCTGGATATGTTTCTCTAATCGGATCGTAAAAGTATCTCCACCGGTTAGGGGTAAAAAACCAAGGTATATACTCTCTGAATAGGCTCCATTTTTCACAGATATTGTCTTTCCAAAAAATCCAAGAGATCTTATATTTGTTCAAATCTTTGGATAATTCATTGAAATTGATGAAATGGGATGGACGGATAGGCTCTTTACGGATATATGGATCTGCAAACTTCGTATCTTCGTGCGGAACCTTCTTCCCAATCAATCCTATTAGAGATCTTGATGTTACATCGTTGCGTAATGAGAATCTTAGCGACCAGTAAAGCGTTTCTAATTCTTCTGGTTCCCAGAAATAACCAATAGAGGGATCATTTTGATAGAATCGATTCTTGGTGGAAACATTCCCCGAGTCTGATCTATCTTCAATAGACTTCTCTGAATTGACTTGATCCAATTCTATATTCTTAGGACGAGGTCGGGGTCGCCGATCCGCCGATGGATTAGAGTTTATCAACGTTTTTTCCATTTCCAAATAAAACCCATCGCTACTGCACGAAGATAGAAACGAATCTCTCGTTTCACGAGGCGATGAGTTCAACTTCGACAGTAATCTTTTCAGATCTGAAATAGAATTAAAAAGTCTATCTGAATGAGTTAATAATAATGTTGCAGATTCATGCAGATTAGACAGAATAGGTTGAACTGTTGTGAGTACATGATCAACAGTTTCCCCTTCTGTTCGTTTCGATAAATTGGGTGATAATGAATCCGACAGTTGGGACTGAATAGATGAGATGATATTAGATGAGATGACTTCATTATCGGAGCCCACATAGAAATTCTCTAAGACGTTGGAATAACTACTGCTACATCTCCCAATAAGGAAATCCCTTTTGGTTCTCAGAATGAAATTGCTTCTAGCATAGTTCCATACAGGTAGATTAGAGTGGTCTAGAAAGTTTAGTGTATTCACTTCAGCGGAAATGTATCTTGAAATACTCTCACCAATATCTTTATTTGAACCTCTCCCACGACTTGAATTATCTAGAAACAGATTCCAATTCTGCCTCCCCGTAGTGGAAAGAGCATCACTTGAAAATCCTGTTCGGATAGATTCGATGCGGGGTAATCCAACAAGAGGCGGATTCACTGCGGGTTCTAGTGAGATTGAAGAGCCTATTGATTTTTTATCCATTAACAATCTGGACTCAATGAATAAACTCTTTTTTCTCTCGAGAATTCTTTTGAGGAAAGATATCTGTTCGTCAATGTCAATATCGAGTAAACTCGACAAGGGATCAAGCATCGAAAGATCTATATCGTTCAATTTATCGATGCAATAATCAATCGTATCTATCAGAACTTCTTGGCGAGTAACCTCGGTAACAATCATTTTGTAAAGAAATAAAACATTGATAAATCGATGAGGATACTTCTCGTTATTCTGAGTGGTGTTATTAATACTAGTACAAATACTATTTAGTAATTTGTTTTTCATTATTGATACACCGCAAATCGATTTATCCAAGTCATACTTTATTTCTAAAAAGACTCTCCCGAAAGGGGAAAAAGACGAATCTCTGGTTGTATCAAGCCATCTATGCGCATTTGACTTAACATTCCTATACTCATCGATTCGGAAGGTAATATACTCGTTCAACAAACGCTCTATGTTATCTTTCCATCCCAATAATCTTTATTCAGTTGCAATTCTTGTTACACCGGTGGATTCCCCGCTCCCCGCCCAGCCATCCAACCGATATTTGATTCGGAAGAAATATTCACTAGCTAATGCACAGAAATAGTCATATAAAAGAAGTGTGTATGTTGAGTAGAGAGGTATCAATCTATTTCGTCCATACAACCTAACTAGAGAATATATTGAATGTATGTTATCTTTTCCTTTCAATTCATTGAAAAAAGTAGTATTTTCAATTCTATTAGTTACTTCTCTAGGTATACCTAAAGGTATTTTAAAATATCTTGGAAGAATTTTATTGAGGTCAAAGTATTTGCTACTCGGCAACCCTAGTTTCTTGCCAAATATCCTAGTAAATGATAGATTCTTTTTCATTTTCAATGGAAATCCTTTCCCAGATTTCTCATTACTATTAACATCAATAATTATTGCCCCATTAGAAATCGGATTCGATTCCTCAATTATCAAAATAAATCCAGTGAGTCGATTTATTAATTCATTTCTTATTTGTGAATAAGTGTGTAGAATAGTAGAGTCTCCCCCATTTTCGTGACAATCTAACCCGGATATACCATCACTAGACGACATTGTATTTTTACAAGATGGAAATGAAGACAAATTGGAAAAGGCCTCCCTCAATCTTGTTGTTTGTAGTCGATCCAGATCTTGCTTGTTATGGATTTTTCAGAAGAATAACGAATCAGAATCATTTTGGTAACAGTCACTTTTAATTTTATTTTGATAAAGTCCCGCATGTTTATAGAATTTGAAAAACCTATTTGAATCTTCTAAAAACCTATCCCTCCATAATATCTGAATCCTCTCAGCCTCATCTCTGGATATACCCTCGCCAGGGAGTGAATCCCTCACTATGCAGACCTTCCATCTACCCGAAACCAGAGGATTCATTGCACCATAACGAACTTGCTCTTCTTCTCTCGTCGAACCTGTGGAAATATCTTCGTTCGAACCTAAATAGTAAGAATCAGGTGTTCTTCTCTTCCCATCCTTTTCAACAGATAAAGATCTTTTGGATTGAAGAAAGTAGTAGGATAAGTCACCAGAATTTTCTGCTTGTTCTTTTCTTACTCCACCACCCCCATTAATCATTTTCGCCAATATAGAACTTCTTTCGATCGAACTTCTATCACTCAAGCAATGCATAGAAATTGGTATTGTTAGTAACATTAGGATTTCTAAGGTGATGCTACTACCCCTCTTTACTGAATGACGCAGATTGCGTAGAAATAGTGAACTTAGAATCCATAAGTCAAATAATCTGATAAAAGGTTCATAACTAGACAATGGACCAATTAAAAATTCTTTGAGATGTTGGTTCTTCAATGATTCGAAGAAGTAGTCTAATCTACTGATTTCTACTAACCCCGGAACTTTAGATAGAGAATATGGACTTCCTACTCTTTGTTTTCCCACCCTTTCTACCTTATTTTCTTTTTTCATCTTATTCATATGTGATAGATACTATCTATTTCTCACATTTATTATATGGATAATCTTGAAAGATTCAAGATACGATGGAGTAAGTACTTCAAATAAGTATAGTGATTTCTATACATATTCGTGTCCAAAACTGGAATTGGATCGGGAATTTCAAATCGTTATTGTTGAGGATACCTGTACATACCCTATCCACTTTTTTCTCTTTCAAAAAGTTTTTCTATTCCAAGCAATAAGAACGAGTTATCTAATTGGATGGGCGAACGACGGGGATTGAACCCGCGCGTGATGGATCCACAATCCATTGCCTTGATCCACTTGGCTACGTCCGCCCCCTCTACTACTTGGCTCCCTGAACGTGAAAGGGAACAGGATCTATCTATTAAGCTATTAGGGTCCTTCGATTGATACACATACATATTAGTTGTGTATATAACGAGACAATAGGAAATCTGTGAGATGAAGAACGTACTCCCACTCTATTCCTTGGTAGATTACAAGCATTCTGTGGATTGGAATAGAAATATTTTTAATATTTACAGCCGCATAAGAGTATTCTAAGGATTCTTCAGAATTCAAGATTGGGAACTTATGATTGTAAGATTCTGACAAACCATTATCATTCTTTCTATTCGTTCTATCGAACGAACCCTCATTGGACACCAAACCTTTTAAAACTAAAAGGTTTGGTATCCAGTTATACTGCATAACCAGACAGATATTATCCGTTTGTAGAAGGAGCTTCAACAGAAGCTAAGTCTAGAGGGAAGTTATGAGCGTTACGTTCATGCATAACTTCCATACCCAGGTTAGCGCGGTTTATGATATCAGCCCAAGTGTTAATAACACGACCTTGGCTGTCAACCACGGATTGGTTGAAGTTAAAACCATTCAAGTTGAATGCCATGGTGCTGATACCTAAAGCGGTGAACCAGATGCCTACTACGGGCCAAGCAGCTAAGAAGAAGTGTAGAGAACGAGAATTGTTGAAGCTAGCATATTGGAAGATCAAACGGCCAAAATAACCGTGAGCAGCTACGATGTTGTAGGTTTCTTCCTCTTGGCCGAACTTATAACCTGCATTAGCAGACTCATTCTCAGTAGTTTCTCTGATCAAACTAGAAGTTACCAAAGAACCATGCATAGCACTGAATAGAGAGCCGCCGAATACGCCAGCTACACCCAACATGTGAAAAGGATGCATAAGGATGTTATGCTCAGCCTGGAAAACAATCATAAAATTGAAAGTACCAGAAATGCCTAGAGGCATACCGTCAGAAAAACTTCCTTGACCAATTGGGTAGATCAAGAAGACGGCGGCAGCAGCTGCGACGGGAGCTGAGTACGCAACAGCAATCCAAGGACGCATACCCAAACGGAAGCTTAGTTCCCACTCGCGACCCATGTAGCAAGCTACACCAAGTAGGAAGTGAAGAACGATCAGTTCGTAAGGACCACCATTGTACAGCCATTCATCAACGGAAGCTGCTTCCCAAATTGGGTAGAAGTGTAACCCGATAGCTGCAGAAGTAGGAATGATAGCACCAGAGATAATGTTGTTCCCGTATAACAAAGAACCAGAAACGGGCTCACGAATACCATCAATATCTACAGGAGGAGCTGCGACGAAAGCAATGATGAATACAGAGGTTGCGGTTAGTAGGGTAGGAATCATTAAGACACCGAACCATCCGATGTATAGACGGTTTTCAGTGCTGGTGATCCAGTCGCAGAAGCGACCCCATAGGCTTGCGCTTTCGCGTCTTTCTAAAGTTGCGGTCATGGTAATATTTGGTTTTCAAAGTAATTAGTGATTCCCCAGGCTAGTAAGCTTGTTGATTCCCAGTATATCACGAAATCCTATCCGTGTCAACTAAGATTGATTGAGTATCCAAAACTATTAGATACAGAGGCTATTTCTCGGTATCTTGAATATATTCTAGCCCTTATTTCACAATGCGGCTTCCCTTTTTTAGAAAAAAAAATGGGTTTTTCCTCTATGTCTCGTGGGAAGGAGGGAGACTAACTCTTCATTGATCATCCATTGAGAATTGGAACGATATTGATTATCGATCACCCTATGAATATGAAGCGACGTTCCATTTCGACGAATGGGAGTACAACATTCTGTCTCTGATACAATAGTTTTTATTAGATGAAATCTCTCTTAAAGTAGTTGGAGGGTTGTAGCAAGTAAGGTAAAAAATGGTGAGTAAGAAAGGGAAAGTCAATTTTGATCGAATCTCTGTGGCTTGAACTGAAAACTCGGCGGATTCGAGTGAAGTGTCGGAGTCTCATTCCAGGTTTGGAACTGGGAGAAGCTTCTTAAATTGTAGTGATCTTTCAGATCATACAGCTTCCTCTATGTGCGTCCCAATCGATTTCAGTTCTCCGAATAACTAATCGATATTGCATCAAGCCTTTCCCCGATGGACTTTCCAAGTCCACATTAGCGTCTTTCCCTTTTATAAGATAAAGAGTCTAATAATTAATAATCTAGTAAATAATTATCAATCCTCACTTATGGCTTAGATATCTCTTATTCATCGTCCAATTTTTACTTATCCATTTGTTTATGACGTATTCTGATTCCCGATAACCCGCGCCCTGGTTCCAATCCACAATCTTTTCATTGTGGATTGGAACCAATCTGAAACTAGCGGAAATGGGCAAAAGCTTTGTTAGCTTCCGCCACTTTATGGGTCTCCTCTTTCTTCCGTACGGCACTACCAGAATTTCTGGCAGCATCCATTGATTCATCACTCGATCTTAAAGCCATACTTCGACCTGAACGTTTTCGACACGCGATCAATAACCATCGGATAGCCAAAGCTTTTCCTTCTGCAGGTACCACTTCAACGGGAACTCGATAAGTCGATCCACCTACACGTTTGGATTCTGTTACTACATCGGGAGTTACCCCACGTACTGCTTGTCGTAGAACAGACAGTGGATTCCTATTTGTCTTTTATCTAATCCGCTTCATAGCCCGATAAGGAATCTGATAAGCTAATGATTTTTTTCCATTCTTAAGAATACGATCAACCAGCATGTTTACTAATCGATTACGATAAATCGGATCCGATTCTATATTTCTCTTTCTGTTCGCTACACTGCTCCGATGTAACATGAGTTTGCAGATATGTCAGATTTCAATCAATTCTTTTATCCCAATGGTATCTTAGAATATTATTTTGGCTTCTTCACTCCATATTGTAGGGTGGATCCGCCGGTTAGTCGAAGATCTCCCTCCGAACTGCACGTACGACTTTCATCGAATACAGCTTTCCATATGATTGAATAGAAACTATTGAAGTGATTTTGAACCACTTTTAGTGAATCATATTTACTCATTATGCATTGAGTATCCGTTTCCTCTTCATTATTCTAGGAATAAAATAAAGTCAAAGTTTACTAATGGAAAAAGAAAATCTTGCATTTCAGTTATCTCACTAAGAATGTCCGTGGGTTTATTGATCCAATTACCGAATATTCACAAAATCTTCACCGAATCTCCATAATAGTAGTCTGAACCCGCTCCAAGAGGAAGAGACATTCTAAGATTTTCTAGGTAGGAGTCCAGGTAAAACTCAACTTACTGGAATGTAATACCTTAGACACCAAGTTGTTTCACACAAATAGATGGATAATAATCAATCTTTGTAATAGCAGGCTTCAGTCCCCTAGCAATGCTGGGTCGGCTACACGTTTAACATATCAGAACAACTGATACGGAATCATTGCGATGATACAAGTTGCGACAATGTTCTGCAACGCACTAGAACGCCCTTTCTTACGATCCTTTACTCCTACAGCATCTAAGGTTCCTCTAACGATATGATACCTCACGCCGGGTAGGTCTTTAACCCTTCCGCCTCTCACAAGGACCACCGAATGTTCCTGCGAATTATGGCCAATACCTGGTATATAAGCCGTTACCTCGAACTTGGAGGTTAATCGAACTCTGGCGACTTTACGTAGGGCAGAGTTAGGTTTTTTTGGTGTAGTTGTGGAATAGTTGACAGATGAGTCAGTTTCAATGTCACTATACAGAACCGTACATGAGATTCCCATCTCATACGGCTCCTCGTCATTCAATTACTCTTAAGAAAAGGAGTACAAGATTCTTTTCACCTGTTCTCAGCTACAAAAGGATTTAGAAGAAAAAAAGTCTTTTTTTTTTTTCAATTCTTTTTCAAATCGTTGCTTTTATGCCCCCTTCATTTCCTGAATCTCAGTATTATTAATAAGTAGCACGGATAGATAAATGAAAAATCTATCAAATTGATGAGTAGATTCGCTAATGAATTTTTTGTTTTCATGTGAGTAATACGAAACGGATCAAATATAGAGGAGATTGACCAGTTGGTATAGGCTTATCCATATCATTAATTACCCTTCGATAAGGAATCCATTCTGAAATGAAGACAGCTTCGATATCTGACTTTCGTTCTTTCTTTCGTTCCAACGAGGCTGCCTGAAAAGGATTCGGTAACCTACCTAACTACCTAACTACCTAACTACCTAATAAGTAAGTGAGTAAGGATACATATCTTTATGGGATAGGATCCGATGACTGCCTGAGGCCCGCTGGTGGCGATGATGCTGAAGTAGCAGTGGGAAAGGAAACCGAGGATATATATGAAAAAGAAAAGAGGTTACTTGTCTCGCTGATTCTGGCTTAGTTAGCTTGTTCCGTGACGAGCGACTAAGTCAAGT